ATCAATCCAATAGATGAATTTTTTGAAAGAATCATTCAAGGAACAAATTATCCCCTCTTTCGTTACCAGTTGATCCTCAGATCTCATTCTATCAAACGAATCTTATTCTTGGATCTTGTTTGTGATATTTATAAAAAGAAATATTTTTATGTACTCTTCTAATTTCTATGTGCATTAAACTACTACCATATCATATACTTTTCTTATTTTATACTTTATTCTTTCATTTTAGTATTCTTTCATTTTAATGTCGTCTTTCTTATATTTCTTTTTTCTTCAGATGAAGATAAAACCCCAGAATACGCCCTTTCACAGGTCAAAGCGCGAAAGACACTTCGAACCTTTTTTTTCTATTTACTTTATTTTATATCTGTTATCTGTCAGAAAAGAAAAAGGAGAATGAATTTTTCTATTATTAAATTCAATACAATATTAAATAAATAATAGGAAATTTGAAATGAAACGAAAGTCTTTTTATCGCACCTATTAATCTTATATATTATATAGATATAAATATCAATATAAATTGTGTTCTGGAATCAAAGAAAGATATTTAAGAAAGATATTTTTAATTCCCTTAATATGTTTTATTATGTTTTATGTTGTGACTTCGAATAAACTTTTCTGTGGAATGGAGGAAGGAAATAGTAATTTATTCCTATAGAATAACTAGATAACTAGGAACAAAAAGATTGAATCAGAAATATCGACAGATTTTTTTTTTCGGAGTCCAAAGAAATATGAAAATGAAAGAAAAAAGCGGATCTACTGTTCCAATTTCATCTATATCGAATTTGACTATCAGAATAGTGGATATAGTCATGATTCAATGGGTTAGGTCCACTTACTTTTTCTTTTGTTGATTTCTAATCTAATCTTTACAATTGATTTGATTGGACTCCTATAAAATAGGAAAGTTTGACGATTTAAGAGCCAACTTATCATTATTCATTTTAATATAATAAACAAATGTTCAATTTTATAACTATAATTACTATATTAGTATACTCTAAATTCGAGTATAAATCATTATAATGTTAACCTTCTAATTTAATTTAGAATTTAGAAGAATTCTATTTATTCTATTTATTAGAAATATAGAGTTTCTTACCTTATTTATTGCAAATATTAACAATATCTCTATTCCCCCTTCAAATGGAATCTCCCTTCAAATAGAAATACTCCCGCGGGAGTTTTATGAAAAAAGGACAAAGCCCCTTATCGGATTTGAACCGATGACTTACGCCTTACCATGGCGTTACTCTACCACTGAGTTAAAAGGGCCCATTTGATTCAATTCCGAAATGAGCCAGCATGCGGATAATCCATATCTATAGAAATAGATTCTACATCAAATCTATGTAAAGTAAATAGATTCTATATAATTTTTTCTATTTTTTTTTTCTATATTATCTATATTATTAGAATATAATAATATAGATAAATCGAATGAAATTCATTCTATTGACAATTTCAAAAAACTGTTCATACTATGAGTATAATATGCTGACGATCGGGCAAATGTGCCCCCATCGTCTAGTGGTTCAGGACATCTCTCTTTCAAGGAGGCAGCGGGGATTCGACTTCCCCTGGGGGTAGGGTATTACGAAAGGAAGTTGATCGGGGATTCTTAAGAAGTCTGGAATTTTTTCTTCCTGGGTCGATGCCCGAGCGGTTAATGGGGACGGACTGTAAATTCGTTGGCAATATGCCTACGCTGGTTCAAATCCAGCTCGGCCCAATAATTCACTGATCCACCATGAAATGATATAACCCCTTTGTTCTTTCGAAATGTCTGATAAAAAAAAGAAGTAAAAATTTCTGCTCTACTTGTTATTTATTTGATTTGCTTTCTTTTTTTACCACAAATTATGATCTTTCTGACGATCTAGATTCATATCAGGATTTGTAAGTAGAAAGTCTAAGAAAAAAAAAGTAATAGAAAGAAAAAAGAGTCTTTTTTTTTTTTCATTGAAAGGTTGATTATCAATTGATTTTGAGATTTTTATTTGAAATAACGAAAAGATAACTAATAATTTGTGCCAGTATCACTAAAATATATATGCGCAAAATATATATGCGCGTGGATATCAATATTACCTACCACTCGCACTCTGTTACAACGAGGCGATTCCAATTTTAAATCTAAACAGAAAGTGTTTGAATGAAATCAGAAGAATATGTATGCTGTATTTCGTTTCCCTGGGATTGTAGTTCAATTGGTCAGAGCACCGCCCTGTCAAGGCGGAAGCTGCGGGTTCGAGCCCCGTCAGTCCCGACAAATCCAATAAACAATAATCCAATAAAAAAAAATACATCAATTCATCTCTTCATTTTCTGTAAAAGGGGTACAAATAGCAGAATTTCGTTCCCAAAGGGGATCCTTATTATTATTTTATATTATTTATATATTTTATATTTATATATTTATTTTCTTTATTTTCGTTTTTCATCAAAGCAAATACAAATATGGTCATTTTCATTTCTTCAACTAGTATCGATGGAGATGGATAAAGACACATGTGGATTAGTACAATTATTGGTAGCGTCATATTCAGGATTCTAAGAGAGACCTCACTGAATTTGGCCTTTTCGATTCCTCCCGATCCGTATAATGAAATCGAATCGAGTACCCTATCTTTCCCGGTAGCACATACACAAATAGAATTCTTATTTGTACGATACAAAATGACTTTAATTTCTTTGATAAAATCCTTTTAATCGGAAAAGTCTCTTCTTTTTTGGCTCCGATTTTGTGTAACCTCAATTATTTGAAACAATCTATCTCATTCAAATTGTACACTGAAGTTTTGATATATTATATGGATCCCATTCCTAATTCAATCAAGTAAAGAGTATATTAATAAAATAAAAATCAAATAAGGACTCTGCCTCTCTTAGAGAGAGAGGGAATGGATAATCTTTTTTAAGGGTTTATGCCGAAGAAAAAACAAACTCTAAAAAAAAAGTGAATTTGGTAGAATATTCGATTTTTTTTTTACTGTACTAGGACTTATCTTTATCACACTTTTTTTTTGTTTTCCAATCCAATAAGATTAGATCATTCAAAAAAAGAGTTTAGAACATAACTCCCCCTTTCCCATTTCGCTTCTATTGTTTGTTTGGGTTTGTTTTTGTTTGTAACTTATGTAAGTTTAAAGACGATTAGATGATACTTAGTCAGATGATTGTACAAGGAAGGAGATAGTTTTATAGAAAAGAAAGAATGGAAAAGAATGATAAATAAAGTAACAAAGTAAGGAAATTTTCGATTGGATCAGGAATCCATTTTTGGATTTGGTATGAATAAATGATCTTTCTATGTTATACTATTCAATTCTCGACGATAAATCGATTTGAGAGTTCAGATATTGTTATTCATGATATTGATCTGATTCGATATCATCGAGATGGAATTCATCCCATTGAATTTAGAGGCGAAAGATTTCTCATCTCTTATGGGATTAAATCCCGAATTATTGTGAAGTAAAGAAAAACGAAACGATGAGATTATGGAAGTAAATATTCTCGCATTTATTGCTACTGCACTGTTCATTCTAGTTCCTACTGCTTTTTTACTTATAATATATGTAAAAACTGTTAGTCAAAGTGATTAATTTGAATGAAACTTGATTTCTTAGTTCTTATCAATATCAAGAATTAACGAAATAAAATGAAAAGAATTCCAATTTTGCGTTTTAGCTGAAATGAGCGAACTAGAATCAGCAGGATTCTATGAGATCCGATAGTATGGTAGAAAGTAATATATTTACTACCATACTATCTATTTTTGTTATTCTAGTATATAAAGTTGTACTGTAGAAAGATCTGGGCTTAATATGGATCAATCTAGAATGTCATCTTCATATTCATATATAGATAGATATATAGACAATAGATATTAATTATCTATATGGAATGTACATAAGGTTCAAATTTGATTTCTTTTCTTCATATGTTTGATTTGTGTTGGTTCCAATTAATCTGGAATAGTTGAAAGGCGCCTCTTACTCTTATGATTCCAATTCCTGGATTTCTGATTATTTTCAATATGAATCCCGGAATCCATTGAAATAATCAAATCAATGAAAAGAAAAAAAAGAATAGTTGGGGTATGTATTAATAAAAGAAAATCAAGAAATCTTTTTTTAGCATTCCAAAGAAGTAATTAATTGAACACATCCAAGGAAAGGAGTTTTATAAAAACTTTTTCAGATTTCGACGAAAAGAAAAGGATTAGTAAACCCCGCCGATTTTAAATCTTTGAATCATAATATGAAATGAGTCAAGTCAATAAAGTATAGCATAAATCGAATTTATAAAACGAAAATAATAAAAAAAAATACTAAACTAAGTACTAAGTACGCAATATGTGACTTCTCCAAGAAAATATCTTAGTATGCGGAGTATCCCGTTAGAGAATCACTATGTCTATTTTATTTCCCGTAGAAAATCACTTAATTTAATAACTTTTAAATAACTAAAAAAAGAACTACTTTCTTTTGTCTTTGAACCGGAAAAAGGCAAACAAATAAAAAGTAAAAAAGGTTCCGCTGCTCCTTATTGTCCATATATAACTCTGATAAGAGCCGGTTTATCATAATAAAGAATTTAGGAAGAATTCGGTTGGAATAACTTTCCTATCATTTGTATTCTTTTTACTTTTGAAATATGAACACTGGAATCATTAAAATATTTATTTGATTATGATTAAAAGGGTATTATTCAAATATTATTCATAGAATAAATTACTCCACTCGAATCGAATAGAATTTTGAAATTGAATTCAATTATTGAATTCAATTTCAATATAAATAGTTCAATTTAAAATAGTTAAATTAAAAAGTCTTTGCAGAACGATCTATAAAAGAATTGATAGAGTTTCATTTCTCAACTCAATTAGTAGTATCCCTAGAGTCCACTTCTTCCCCATACTACGAGTGAAAGGGAAAATGTAAAGACTACCATCAAAGCAGCCCAAGCGAGACTTACTATATCCATGTGAATTATGTCCCCTATCTCTATGAATATGAAGGAATTTTGCTAGTATTGTTCACTTTTTTCCATTATTTTTCACTAATAATAATAATAGTCACTAATAATAATAATAGTCACTAATAATAATATTAGTCACTAATAATAATATTAGTATCGCTGGTGCAGAGTAAAAAAAAAAAAAAAAAGATTTTGTCCAATACCATTGATGAAACAATCCAAAAAATCCAATTCAATTAATTAGAACCAATTAATTATAAGAAGTTCTTGTATGATTGCTAGTAGAATCGGGAAAGATTAAGCGCAAACAAAATAAGCAGCAGCGCTCTTGGAAATATCACGAGTCTTTTTCCTCCGCTGTTTCTATTGGGGACAATATATCAGCAAAACAGAATAAGGTATTTCGCGTCTTTTGTTGATCAGGCGACACCCGGATTTGAACTGGGGAAAAAGGATTTGCAGTCCCCCGCCTTACCACTCGGCCATGTCGCCAAGGCAATAGAAATAAAAAATAGACGAAAATACCCCCCCTTTTTTTTTTTTCTTACTAAACTTCTTTTTTTTTGTACTTTTGTACTTGTATCTTGAATCCCATTTTTCTTAATCTGAATCCCTTTCCTAAAAGAACTCCTTCCTTTTTTGGATTGGATCTATCTCTTTGATTAATTTTGTATAGTATGTCAAAACACGCACTATCTGAATTCTTTCTCCTTTCTATTGAAAGGAAAAACAAAATGTGAATTTTCAGTCACAAAAGCCGAAATTCAGGACAAATTGGAACCGTTAACTATTGACTGAAAATTCATGAACGATTCTCGAATTTGAATCTAAATTTGAATCTAAAATTGTATTTCCCGAATGATATAAGAAAATCAAAATGGATATCTAACTATCCAGTATTGATTCTTTTCAATAAAAAAAAGCCTTCTCCATTTCAATTATAACAACAATTATGAGTATATGTAAACCCCAGAACATAAATTATTACACGTATACCTCTAATCAGATATCTTATCTGTTTATGATTCCTATAGAAAATCGATATTTTGCTAGAGCACGCCATGCGCTGTACAGAATAGACCCGCAATAAAAGGAAAGACATATATATAGATAGCTATAGTTCTATCCGCGTATGCTTAATAAAGCTTTCTTCTGCGCTTCAACAAACTCTATTAAAATAAAAAAAAAAATATCTCGTCTGTTCGGTGCGAATCCTTTTTTTTTTTTTTGAACTGAACAAGGAAATCCACGAAAAAAAGGAAAAAAGCTAAGTGCTAAAAAAACAACTTTATATTGTTTCTAACTATTGGGTTTTTATCTCATCGAAGAGATCAAATCCCGAATTATTTATTTCACTTGTATTGGAATATGTAATATCATAAATAATAGTAGAAATTGAATCACTTTTTGTTATTCTATATAAAATTCCATAAGTCTAAGTTAAGTGGAATTTCTCAATTCTTTTCCAGTTGTATCTGTTGCAAATTCCAATTTGAGTAGAAAATCAAAATTCTCTTTATTCCTCCGTTCATACGTATTTCAGACATTCCATATTCATATATGGAGTTAGATAAAATTTTATGTGATTCTGTAAACAGAATAGCAATTCCATCAGTGCTGATCGATCCATATAATTGGATGAAAAACGATCCAATAATGGGATTTTTTTTTTCAATAAATGGGAAATTAAAAATGCTTGGGGATGGAAATGGGGGAATGTCTACAATACCTGGATTTAATCAGATACAATTTGAAGGATTTTGTAGGTTCATTGATCAGGGCTTAGCAGAAGAACTTTATAAGTTTCCAAAAATTGAAGATAGAGATCAAGAAATTGAATTTCAATTATTTGTGGAAACATATCAATTAGTAGAACCATCGATAAAAGAAAGAGATGCTGTATATGAATCACTTACATATTCTTCTGAATTATATGTATCCGGGGGATTAATTTGGAAAAACAGTAGGGATATGCAAGAACAAACAATTTTTATTGGAAACATTCCTCTAATGAATTCCCTGGGAACTTCTATAGTAAATGGAATATACAGAATTGTGATCAATCAAATATTGCAAAGTCCTGGTATCTATTACCGGTCAGAATTGAACCATAACGGAATTTCGGTCTATACCGGCACTATAATATCAGATTGGGGGGGAAGAGTAGAATTAGAGATTGATAAAAAAGCAAGGATATGGGCTCGTGTGAGTAGGAAACAGAAAATATCTATTTTAGTTCTATCATCAGCTATGGGTTTGAATCTAAGAGAAATTCTAGAGAATGTGTGCTACCCCGAGATTTTCTTGTCTTTCCTGAGCGATAAGGAAAAAAAAAAAATTGGGTCAAGGGAAAATGCCATTTTGGAGTTTTATCAACAATTTACTTGTGTAGGCGGAGGTCCAGTATTTTCTGAATCCTTATGTAAGGAATTACAAAAGAAATTTTTTCAACAAAGATGTGAATTAGGAAGGATTGGTCGACTAAATATGAACCAGAGACTGAAT